TTTCGTCGGGATATAATCAAAGGTTCTATGCGAGCTCAAAGACGTAAAATAGTTATTTCAGAATTGTTTCAAGCAAATGTGCATTCCCTCCTTTTTTTTGAAAGACTACAAAAATTCCCTCTTTTTTCTTTTGATATCTCCGGATTGATTAAACTTTTTTTTCGAAATTGGGTGGGTAAGGGAGAAGCATTCAAAACGGTAGAGTATACAAAAGAACAAACAAAAAGAGAAGAAAAAAAAGAAAAGAACAAAAGAAAGGAAAAAGTTCGACTAGAGATAGCAGAGGCCTGGGATAGCATTCCACTTGCGCAAGTAATAAGAGGTTGTATGTTATTAACTCAATCTATTTTTAGAAAAAGTATTCTATTACCTTTATTAATAATTACAAAAAATATTGGCCGTATACTCCTATTCGAACTTCCTGAATGGGCTGAGGATTTCCAGGAATGGAATAGAGAGGTACATCTTAAATGTACCTATAATGGGGTTCCATTATCCGAAACAGAATTTCCAAAAAATTGGTTGACAGATGGTATTCAGATAAAAATATTGTTTCCGTTCTGTCTGAAACCTTGGCGCAAATCCAAACTACGATCCTCTCAGAAAGATCTAATGAAAAAGAAAAAAGAAAAAGATGATTTTTGTTTTTTAACAATTTGGGGAATGGAAGCAGAACTTCCTTTTGGTCCGCCCCGAAAACGTCCTTCTTTTTTTAAACCCATTTTTAAGGAATTCAAAAAACAAATTGCAAAATTAAAAAAGAAGTATTTTCGAGTTCTAACAGTTTTCAAAGAAAAAACCAAATTACTTCAAAAGGTTTCAAAAGAAATCAAAAAATGGGTTATCGGAGGTATTTTTTTTATAAAAAAAATAATAAAAGAACTTTCAAAAGTAAATCCAATTCTATTGTTTAGATTACGAGAAGTATATAAATCGAACGAACTTAAAGAAGAAAAAGATTCCATGATAAGCAATGAGATAATTCACGAATCATTTAGTCAAATTGCATCTCCGAGTTGGACAAATTTTCCATTGACAGAAAAAAAAAGGAAAGATGTCACTGATAGAACAAGTACAATCCGAAATCAACTAGAAAAAATCTCAAAAGAGAAAAAAAAAGTAACTCCAAGAATAAAAAATCTTAGTCCTAACAAAACAAATTATAATGCTAAAAGATTTGAAAAATGGCAAATATTAAAAAGAAGAAATGCTCGATTAATCTGTAAATTACCCTCCCTTTTAAAAATTTTCATTGAAAAAATCTATACAGATATATTTGTATCTATCATTAATATTCCCAGAATAAATACAGAATTTTTTCTTAAATTAACAAAAAAATTTATTGATAAATTGATTTACAATAATGAAAGAAAACAAGCAACAATTAATACAAAAAAGAAAACTCCAATTTCGTTTATTTCGGCTATAAAAAAGCCACTTGATAAGATTCGAAATATTAAAGAAAATTCACGTATTTTTTATGACTTATCCTACATGTCACAAGCATATGTATTTTACAAATTATCACAAATAAAAATTAGTAACTCGGTAAGATCTGTTGTTCAATATCAAAATCAAAGAATACCCCCCTTTCTTAAGTCTAAAATAAAGGATTCTTTTGAAAGACAAGGAATGGATCATTCGAAATTAGCAAATAAGAAACTTCCGCGCTATGAAACGAATAAATGGAAAAACTGGTTAAAAGGGCATTTTCAATACCATTTATCTCAGATCAGATGGTCTAAATTAATACCAGAAAAATGGCGAAATAGAGTTCGCCAGCGTTGTATAGCCAAAAAGGCAAATTTTAGCAAGCAGCATTCATATGAAAAAGACCTGTTAGTTGGTTCCAAAAAAAAATCTGAAGTATATTTATTATCTACTGAAAAAGATAATTTTCGAAAATACTATAGATATAATCTTTTATCATATAAATTTATTAATTATGAAAATAAACCGGAATGCTTTTTTTATAGACCTCCCTTTCAAGGAAATAAGAAGCAAGAAATTTCTTATACTTATAACAGGTCTAAAACAAACCTTTTTGATATACAGAGGAACATCCCTATTCCAAATGATCTAGGGCAGGTTGATATTCCATATATGGAAAAACCAGCGGATAGAAAATATTTTGCTTGGAAAATTTTCAATTTTTATCTTAGACAAAAAGTCGATATTGAGGCCTGGATCCTAATTGATACCAATAGGTATCAAAATGCGCACATTCGTACTAACAACTCTCAAATAATTTCGAAAAAAAATATTTTATATCTTATGATTCCAGCAACCAATTCACCAAATTCCCACAAAGGGTTTTTTGATTGGATGGGAATGAATGAAAAAAGACTAAAGCGTCCTATATCGAATCTGGAGTTTTGGCTCTTCCCAGAATTTGTGTTACTTTATAAGGCATATAAAATGAAACCTTGGTTTATACCAAGCAAATTACTTCTTTTAAATTTAAATAGTAGTAAAAATATAAATATTAATGAAAAGAAAAAGATAAATTTGTTGATAGCATCGAATAAAAAGCATCGAAATGAAGAAGAACCCATAAGCCAAGGAGATCGCGGATCTGTTTTCTCACAACAAAAAGATATTGAAGAAAATTATGCAAGCTCGGACATGAAAAAGGGGAAAAAGAAAAAACAATACAAAAGCAATACAGAAGCAGAACTAGATTTCTTCCTGAAACATTATTTTCTTTTTCAATTGAAATGGGACGCAACTTTGAATCAAAGAATGATCAATAATATCAAGATCTATTGTCTCCTGCTTAGACTGATAGATCCAAGAAAAATTACTATATCCTCCATTCAAAAGAGAGAAATGAGTTTGGATATAATGTTGATTCAAAAGAATTTGACTCTCTCAGAGTTGATGAAGAAAGGAGTATTGATTGTACAACCACTTCGTCTGTCTGGCAAAAAAGACGGACAATTTATTATGTACCAAACCATAGGTATTTCGTTGCTTCATAAGAGTAAGCATCAAATTAATCAAAAATATCAAGAGCAAAGATATGTTTCTAAGAAAAATTTTGATGAAACTATTTTACCACATCAAAGAATAACCGCAAATAGAGACAAAAAGCATTTTTATTTACTTGTTCCGGAAAATATTTTATCGTTTAAACGTCGTAGAAAAGTGAGAATTCTAATTTGTTTCAATTCAAAGAATATAAATTCTATAGATAGAAATCTAGTATTTTGGAATGAAAAGAACGTAACAAACAGCATCCAAGTTTCATATGACAATATTAATAGAGAGCAAAATAAATTAATGAACTTAAAGCTCTTTCTTTGGCCTAATTATCGATTAGAAGATTTAGCTTGTATGAATCGTTATTGGTTTGATACCAATAATGGCAGTCGTTTCAGTATGTTAAGAATACATCTGTATCCGCGATTGAAATTCTGTGAATAATACACTTTTTCTATATATCCTAGATCCTATTTCTATATACCCTAGAATATAAAATATAATTTATATAATTTCTAGGGTATATGAAAGTAAACAAATAGACAGATCATGCGCTTTTCTTATCTCACATCTCATTCGAGTATCCAATATGAAATGACTTTGAATAATATCTCAATTAGATCTCGAAATGAATTAACAGAAACTTCTGAATTTTAGGTCTAAATTTTTCGATGCGAAAATGTACCAATCGTTTTCTATTCCTATCTAAATAGAATTTCAAATTTGATTGGTTGGTCTGAATTCAGAAAATTAGGAGTTATTTGCATTAAATTATTGTATATACCACATAAAAACTAATAGCATTATTATTACTGATCGGTAAAATCCATATCTGTACAAGGAAAAAGGAGCATTTTTTTATGGTAAAAAATTCAGTAATTTCGATGATTTCTCAAAAAGAAAACGAAGAAAATAAAGGGTCTGTTGAATTTCAAGTATTCAGTTTCACCACGAAGATAAGGCGACTTACTTCACATTTGGAATTGCACAAAAAAGACTTTTCATCTCAGAGAGGTTTGCGCAAAATTTTGGGAAAACGTCAACGACTACTAGCCTATTTGTTAAAAAGAAGTAGAGGACGCTATAAAGAATTAATTGATGAGTTGGATATTCGAGAAATAAAAACGCGTTAATTTGAAGCACGATACCATTTGATGAGCTTAGTCATTTAAATTTGAATGAACTCCTTTTTACTTTCAGAAATGCATGGAAGACTGACTCGGGAAAAACTTATGATTACACCAATTACAAGAAATGACCTTATGATAGTGAATATGGGGCCTCACCACCCATCAATGCATGGTGTTCTTCGACTGATCGTTACTCTCGATGGTGAAGATGTTATTGACTGTGAACCTATATTAGGTTATTTACATAGAGGAATGGAGAAAATTGCGGAAAATCGAACAATTATACAATATTTGCCTTATGTAACACGTTGGGATTATTTAGCTACCATGTTTACAGAAGCAATAACTGTAAATGGACCTGAACAGCTAGGCAATATTCAAGTACCTAAAAGGGCTAGCTATATTAGAGCTATTATGCTGGAGTTGAGTCGTATCGCTTCCCATTTGTTATGGCTTGGCCCTTTTATGGCAGATATTGGGGCACAGACCCCCTTTTTCTATATTTTTCGAGAACGAGAATTGATATATGACCTATTCGAGGCTGCTACCGGTATGCGCATGATGCATAATTATTTTCGTATTGGAGGGGTCGCTGCTGATCTACCTTATGGATGGGTAGATAAATGTTTGGATTTTTGCGATTATTTTTTAACTGGGGTTGCTGAATATCAAAAGCTTATTACCCGAAATCCTATTTTTTTAGAACGAGTGGAAGGCGTAGGTATTATTGGCGGAGAAGAAGCACTAAATTGGGGTTTATCGGGGCCAATGCTACGAGCTTCCGGAATACAATGGGATCTTCGTAAAGTTGATCGTTATGAGTGTTATGACGAATTTGATTGGGAGATTCAATGGCAAAAAGAAGGGGATTCATTAGCTCGTTATTTAGTACGAATTGGTGAAATGACAGAATCCATAAAAATAATCCAACAAGCCTTGGAAGGAATTCCAGGGGGGCCGTATGAGAATTTAGAAAGCCGGCGCTTTGATAGAATAAAAGACCCTGAATGGAATGATTTTGAATATCGATTTATTAGTAAAAAGCCTTCTCCCACTTTTGAATTGTCCAAGCAAGAACTTTATGTAAGAGTCGAAGCACCAAAAGGAGAATTGGGAATTTTTCTGATCGGAGATCAGAGTGTTTTTCCTTGGCGATGGAAAATCCGACCGCCGGGGTTTATCAACTTGCAAATTCTTCCGCAGTTAGTTAAAAGAATGAAATTGGCTGATATTATGACGATACTAGGTAGTATAGATATCATTATGGGAGAAGTTGATCGTTGAAATGATAATTGATATAATAGAAATAGAAGCTATCCATTCTTTTTCCAGATTGGAATCCTTAAAAGAATTTTATGGAATCATAGGGATGCTTGTCCCTATTTTAATTCTTGTATTAGGAATCACACTGGGTGTTCTAGTAATTGTTTGGTTAGAAAGAGAAATAGCCGCAGGGATACAGCAACGTATTGGACCCGAATACGCGGGGCCTTTGGGAATTCTTCAAGCTTTAGCCGATGGTACAAAACTACTTTTCAAAGAAAATATTCTTCCATCTAGAGGAGATACTCGTTTATTCAGTATTGGTCCATCCATAGCAGTCATATCCATTTTACTAAGTTATTCAATAATTCCCTTTAGTTGTCGCTTTATTCTAGCTGATCTTAGTATTGGTGTTTTTTTATGGATCGCCATTTCAAGTCTTGCTCCCGTTGGATTGCTTATGTCAGGATATGGATCAAATAATAAATATTCCTTTTTAGGTGGATTAAGGGCTGCTGCTCAATCAATTAGTTATGAAATACCATTAACTCTATGTGTATTATCAATATCTCTACGTGTGATTCGGTGAGACATAAAAATTCCCCCATTTCTTTTCTTTCTAACCAGAAAGTCAAATGATTTGAATATCAATTTTTTTATTCATCATTGAGTTGATGAATTAAACCAGATAGTTCTATGAGTGAAATAAAACGGCTTACAAATTTGCTGTTAAAAGAATGAAATCTCATTTCCTACGTACAAGAATAAGAATTAAGTGAAAGTAAACATAAGCAGGCAAAGCTGTTTACCCCAAGATTGGCTGATTAGTCATCATGACTTGAAGCGGGTTTAAAAGATCAATTGTATGGGTTTTTTCTATACTATTACCATAGCATAGATGTATTATCCTAATGAAAGATTAAAAAAACGAGTGGATGGTTAGGAAGACCAAGATACACAAAGGATTAGTAATGGAGATTCTGAAAATTATCCAATAGGATATTTTTGTTATAGAAAAATAATTCGAATTGGGGCTTTAAGTTGGTAGAAATTCTTAAGAAGTACTCCCCACGATTTCGACCCAGAGTATGTTCCTGTCCACCGATTAAGTAAATAACTATCAAAACGAAGAAATCTTTTACTTTTGATAATGCGAATAATACCTCTTTTCTGAGAAAGGAGAATAGGAACGAAATCCAATTCTTGTTATGCAATGCCTAAATTCTTTTTCGTAATCGAAAACGAGAAGTTGAAATATCTATGGGATATTCCTCTAAAAAGTATTTTTTCTCATTCAAGGATAAGTTTTTAATCAAAAAAGAAAAATGAAAATTCTTAAAATATGAGATCAATTCAGAAGCACTTTTTTATTATAATTATAAATATAGCAGACAGAATTCCATTAGTCTAATTCTAGGCCTTAGGATAAGAGTTTTATTCTCTATTGATCCTACCATCAAGATAAATTTGAAAGGTTCTTAGATTGATTTGTGACCTATGAGGAGCCGTATGAGGTGAAAATCTCATGTACGGTTCTGTAATAGCGATGAAAGCAGTGATGTTATTGTCGACTATGATTATCTAACAGTTTAAGTACAGTTGATATAGTTGAAACACAATCCAAATATGGTTTTTGGGGATGGAATTTGTGGCGTCAACCTATAGGGTTTATCATTTTTCTAATTTCTTCTCTAGCCGAGTGTGAGAGATTACCTTTTGATTTACCAGAAGCAGAAGAAGAATTAGTAGCTGGTTATCAAACCGAATATTCAGGTATAAAATTTGGCTTATTTTATGTTGCTTCGTATCTAAATCTACTAATTTCTTCATTATTTGTAACAGTTCTTTACTTGGGGGGGTGGAATCTTTCTATTCCAAACCTATTTGGTCCTGAGTTATTTGACATAAATCAAAGAGGGAAGGTTTTTGGAACAATAATCGGTATCTTTATTACACTGGCTAAAACTTATTTGTTCTTATTCATTTCTATTGCAACAAGATGGACTTTACCAAGACTGAGAATGGACCAACTATTAAATCTTGGATGGAAATTTCTTTTACCTATTTCTTTGGGTAATCTATTATTAACGACTTCGTTCCAACTTCTTTCACTGTAAAGGAATAGAATATTCTATTCTTCATAACTTGTCTCAAACAAGAGAAAGAAACGAGTAAATTTATTTATAGATATTCCGACATGTTCCCTATGCTAACTCGGTTCTTGAACTCTGGTCAACAAACAATACGAGCTGCCAGGTACATTGGTCAAGGTTTCGTGATTACCTTGTCCCATGCAAATCGTTTACCTGTAACTATTCAATACCCCTACGAAAAATTGATTACATCAGAACGTTTCCGAGGCCGAATCCACTTTGAATTTGATAAATGCATTGCTTGTGAAGTATGTGTTCGTGTATGTCCTATAGATTTACCCGTTGTAGATTGGAAATTGCAAATGGATATTCGAAAGAAACGATTACTTAATTACAGTATTGATTTTGGAATTTGTATATTTTGTGGTAATTGTGTTGAGTATTGTCCAACAAATTGTTTATCAATGTCCGAAGAATATGAGCTTTCTACTTATAATCGTCATGAATTGAATTATAATCAAATTGCTTTAGGTCGGTTACCGGTCTCAATAATTGAAGATTACACAATTCGAACAATTTCTTCGAATTTACCTCAACTCAACAATGTATAAAACTCTCGATTTACAAAACATTTATAAATTCAAAAAAAAAGTTTTTGAAATTTTTTGGAGTTAAAGGAATCAGGTTTTTGCTTGGTGAATACAAAAGAACGGTTAGTTGGTGAGGGTCGTGGCTTGATTTTCATTTAAAATGAGTTTCTATTCGAATAATGTAATGATTTAATAATATAAAATATAAAGATAAAGTTTTAACCTTTGCTTTCGAAACGAAAAAAAAGCAGTCCTGTATTTACATCAATCCAAATCATCCCGATTCATTCAAATTCAATTCAATTAAATTAATATGTATATGTTAAAATAAAAAAAAAAGGATAACTTCTTTTTTCCTGGTCAGGTCAACAAAGACATGAAATATTTCGATTTTTTTGATAAAATCAAATGGATTTACCCGGACCAATACACGATTTTCTTTTAGTCTTTCTAGGATCGGGTCTTATATTAGGAAGTCTGGCAGTAGTATTACTTCCGAATCCAATTTATTCGGCCTTTTCGTTGGGATTGGTTCTTTTTTGTATATCCTTATTCTATATTCTATCGAACTCATATTTTGTAGCTGCTGCGCAGCTCCTTATTTATGTAGGAGCTATAAATGTTTTAATAATTTTTGCTGTGATGTTTATGAATGGTTCAGAATATTACAAAGATTTTCATCTTTGGACCGTTGGGGATGGGGTTACTTCAATGATTTGTACAAGTCTTTTTATTTCACTAATTACTACTATTCCAGATACGGCCTGGTATGGGATCAGCTGGACTACAAAATCAAATCATATTTTAGAACAAGATTTGATAAGTAATAGCCAACAAATTGGAATTCATTTAGCAACGGATTTTTTTCTTCCATTTGAACTCATTTCAATAATCCTTTTAGTCGCTTTAATAGGTGCTATTTCTATAGCTCGTCAATAAGAAATCAACAAGTAATTCAAATCGAATTAACTAACACAAAAGCTATAATTTGTTAATTTGAATTACTTTTTTTTTAATCGAATAGAAAGGCTTTCGTTTTATATCGATCTATTACCAATCTATTTTCCTGTTTCATATTTGTTATTTGTTAGAATCGAGTTTATTCAATTATTGTTCAGATTAAAACGAATCAAAATTGATAAGGAGTTGATTAATGATGCTCGAACATATACTTGTTTTGAGTGCCTATTTATTTTCTATTGGTATCTATGGATTGATCACAAGTCGAAATATGGTTAGAGCCCTTATGTGCCTTGAACTTCTATTAAATTCAGTTAATATAAATTTTGTAACATTTTCTGATATTTTTGATAATCGTCAATTAAGAGGAGACATTTTTTCAATTTTTGTTATAACTATTGCAGCCGCTGAAGCAGCTATTGGACCGGCTATTGTTTCATCAATTTATCGTAACAAAAAATCAACTCGTATTAACCAATCAAACTTGTTGAATAAATAGTATTCATTGTACCGGTGGAAAATTGAATATTTAGAAATAAGTTCAAATTAATAGGTTTGAGACCTGTAAGGTATGATTGTGGTTGCAAAAACACAAGAAATCAAAGTATTTTGGTCCTTTTTGATAAAGAAATTCGGAAGAAAATTGATTATGATCACTCATTGATTCGTCCGGTATCTAACTTATAGGATTCATTTATAAGTTAGTTTACTAGATCGAAAATTTATGACGTTCAAAATGTATAGATCCAATGTCACATTCAGTAAAGATTTATGATACATGTATAGGATGTACCCAATGTGTCCGGGCGTGCCCCACCGATGTATTAGAAATGATACCTTGGGATGGATGTAAAGCTAAACAAATCGCTTCTGCCCCAAGGACCGAAGACTGCGTTGGTTGTAAGAGGTGTGAATCCGCGTGTCCAACGGATTTTTTGAGTGTTCGGGTTTATTTATGGCATGAAACAACTCGCAGTATGGGTCTAGCTTATTGATACATTCCATAAAACTCTACTTGAATCCATTTTTCTTTTTTTTTTTTTTACCGACAAAATCCGTGCTCAAAATAAAATTCAATTGAGCACGGATTTTTCTGGCCCAAGCGTATCTTGTCTTTACCACGAACCATTTTCCTTGTTTAACAATAATTGTGGTTTTGCCAATATTTGTAGGTTGCTTAATTTTTTTTCTTCCACATAGGGGAAATAGAGTAATCCGTTGGTATACTATATGTATGTGCATTTTAGAGCTTCTTCTAACGACTTATGCATTTTGCTATCATTTTCAATCAGACGACCCATTAATCCAACTAATAGAGGATTATAAATGGATCCTTTTTTTGGATTTTCATTGGAGATTAGGAATAGATGGACTCTCTATAGGACCCATTTTACTAACGGGATTCATCACTACTTTAGCTACTTTAGCGGCTTGGCCAGTTACTCGAGATTCTCGATTATTTCATTTCCTGATGTTAGCAATGTACAGTGGACAAATAGGATTATTTTCTTCTCGAGATCTTTTACTTTTTTTTCTCATGTGGGAGTTAGAATTAATTCCCGTTTATCTACTTGTATCCATGTGGGGAGGAAAAAAACGCCTGTATTCGGCTACAAAATTTATTTTGTACACGGCAGGGGGTTCTATTTTTCTTTTAATGGGAGTTCTGGGTGTCGGTTTATATAGTTCTACTGAACCAACATTAAATTTTGAAATATTGGCTAATCAGTCCTATCCCGCGGCCTTGGAAATATTATTTTATAGTGGATTTTTTCTTGCTTTTGCTGTCAAATTACCAATCATACCCCTACATACATGGTTACCAGATACCCACGGAGAAGCGCATTATAGTACTTGTATGCTTCTAGCCGGAATCTTATTAAAAATGGGAGCGTATGGATTAGTTCGGATCAATATGGAATTTTTTCCTCATGCTCATTCTCTATTTTCTCCTTGGTTGATAATAGTGGGCGCAATGCAAATAATCTATGCAGCTTCAACATCTCTGGGTCAACGGAATTTAAAAAAAAGAATAGCCTATTCCTCTGTATCTCACATGGGTTTTATAATTATAGGAATTGGTTCTATCACGGATATGGGGCTCAACGGAGCCCTTTTACAAATAATCTCTCATGGATTTATCGGTGCTGCACTTTTTTTCTTGGCCGGAACAACTTATGATAGAATACGTCTTCTTTATCTTGATGAAATGGGTGGAATAGCTATCCCAATGCCAAAAATGTTCACGATGTTCAGTAGTTTTTCGATGGCCTCCCTCGCATTACCAGGTATGAGTGGTTTTGTTGCCGAATTAATAGTATTTTTTGGATTAGTTACTAGTCCAAAATTTCTTTTAATGACAAAAATCCCAATTACTTTTGTAATGGCAATTGGAATGATATTAACCCCTATTTATTTATTATCTATGTTACGCCAGATGTTCTATGGATACAAGATATTTAACGGCCCAAACTCTTATTTTTTTGATTCTGGGCCGCGAGAATTCTTTCTTTCAATATCTATTTTTTTACCCGTACTCGGTATTGGTATATACCCAGATTTCGTTCTTTCACTATCAGTTGAAAAGGTTGAAGTTATACTATCTAATTCTTTTTATAGATCGTTTTTTTATTGATAAAAAAATGAAAAAACGATCTTATCGTTTCCAAAAAGGTTCGTTGTACAATGAAAAAAAAAGAAGGCTTTTTCTTCTCTTGTGTTAAGTAAAAAAAAAGAAATTTGAACTAGAACTGGCGAGAGTGCCGCGAATCAAAGTCACGGGGCTCTCGCTAGTTCACACAAAGTGATATTCATATGCGTTGTATGCTTTTCTATTACTATTCGTAAGTAGGAAGCTTTTTGAATTTAATTAGATGTTAATGTAAATGAACCATAACTATGTAACCCTATTCCTAATAGATTTACTCCAAAATAGCATATCCAAATTATAAGAAACCCAATAAACGCTACAATTGCTGAATTTGTACCCTTCAATTTTATATTTGTTTGAGTATGTAAATAAATTGCAAATATGATCCAAGTAATAAAGGCCCAAGTTTCTTTTGGGTCCCAACTCCAATAGGATCCCCATGCTTCGTTAGCCCATACTGCTCCAGAAAGAATTCCTATCGTTAAAAAGAGAAATCCTAGACTAATAACCCGATAACTCCAATAATCCAATTGTTGAATCAATTGCGACTTATAATAATTTATTGGAGAAAAAAAAGAAGTTTTTTGTAAAACATTTTTTCCTTTTCCTTCATTCATGTATTTGACTTTACCAAGTAAAAATGACTCATTTAAATTTAATAAACGATTATTCGTAGAAAAAAATCTTCTATTTTTTCTAACTGTAATGACTAGAAGTGATACTGATAATAATGATCCACATAAAAGGGCTACATATCCTAATATCATCATACTTACATGCATTATTAACCACTCAGACTGAAGAGCGGGTACTAATATTGTGGATTCGTGTATTTCAGTTAAAAGACCTGAGGTAGCAAATCCCTGGGAAAAAACAGCACTTGGGCTAATTATTGTGTTTAGAATATTTTTTTCTTTTTTGAAATATGGAACGATATAAATAAAAGAAAAACTCCATGAAAGGAAGATTAACGATTCATATAAATCACTTAGTGGAAAATGTTTTGAATAAACCCAACGAGAAATTAATAATCCTGTTATACACAAAAAGATCATTATCATGCCCTTTTCGGATGAATCATATAGTTTTACGATTTCATCGACAAAAAAGGTTATCAAATGAATTGTAATTAGAATTGAAACAGTCGAAAAAGAAATATGAGTTAATATATGCTCTAAAGTTGAAAATATCATAAAAAAAAGTTCCTTAATTATAAAATCGAAATCCGAAATTAAATTCATTATTATTCATTATAGGATCTATTTTATTTTTTTAGGGCATGTCATGCCGCCACTCGGACTCGAACCGAGATGCTCTAGCACTGCTTCCTAAGAGCAGCGTGTCTACCAATTTCACCATAGCGGCTTGTCTTGACCCTATAATAGCCTATGAATAAGAAATCGTCTAGATTGAAGAATGCAATATTTTGTTGGAAAGATTCAAATTGATGAATACAAATTTCTTCAAATATGTACTTGAAGGTTCATTGTTTTAGTTTTATTGTGGGTTTTAGACTCTTCTCGACTGGAACTCTTGTAAAAGCAGCAAGTTTTACTATGCATTAAGCCCCCCCAAAAAACATTTTTTAAAATTTACCGTTTTTGATTTTAATTTAAAAAAGTACAACCCAAAAATCAGTTTTATGAATGAACAAAAAAAGATTTTAGATTATTCAAAATTCACACCTATTTATCCAGAATATTTTCATTAAGTATTTTTGCGTGAATTGATGGGGAGAGATATATGGGCTCTATATAAGAATTTATAGAAATTAAAAAGTAAGAAAGTTGTGCAAAAAATATTATAGTACAAATAGGTTGATGGGAAAAAAAGATTCCCGTCCTGGCAAGAAAATATACGAAAATTAAAATCGAGTATCTTGTGTTTTTTTTGTTAAAAAAACTTTGTTTGAATTCGGTCAAAGTAACCAGAAGAATTCCATTTCCCATTGATTAATTCACCAGGAAATGGAATTGGGGAATTTTTTTTTTGAAACGGAAGGGTTCCTTTTTTGAGTCAGGTCGATTTATATTGTTCTAAGGTTTTCCGCTTTATTTCTTAATAACTTATTTTTTGATTTTATTTGTTTGTCGCACAAAAAAACTTTTTGAAGTCCCGGTAGAAAGAGATTTCCCTAAAGAAAATGCTTTTAACGCCGCCCAATAGCCTTTCCTTTTCCAAAAATTTTTACGAATACGCTTTTTTGATGCAGAAGTACGTTTTTTTGGAACTGCCATTTAAATAAAATGAAGAGATTACTCATTCGTATAGCTGGATGTGAAAGACATCTATTGTTCAAAAAAAATCTGCGCTTTTCTAGATAATTTTTTTCTAAAATTCTAAAAGAATAGACTATGAACGATATGGTAAAATCGCATAAAATTTTTCTAAAAAAAAGAAGAATATTTTGAGTAACTTGTCCAAATTTGACTTGAATTTTCAAATTAGAAGGAGACTCATAATTAATCTTTGTCTTTCATATGATTTGACCAATTGGAACTTCTTGATTTGAATATTTGCAATATTTACAAGAAATTCAGAAAGAATAAGTAAAAAGAAATAAAAATAAAAAAAAAATATTTTTATATTTAAGTTAGTGCATATTTTCATTTTTTTATTGACTCCTTTCAAAAGAAGTAAAATCCGATAAATCGGAAACAATTAATTATGAATTTAAATTTTCTTATGCAACAAACATATCAATATGGGTGGATTTTACCTTTCGTTCCACTTCCAGTTCCTATGTTAATAGGAGTGGGCCTTCTTCTTTTTCCGACAGCAACAAAAAATCTTCGTCGTATGTGGGCTTTTCCAAGTATTTTATTGTTAAGTATAATCATGATTTTTTCAACTAATCTGTCTATTCAGCAAGTAAATAGCAGTTCTATCCACCAATATGTATGGTCTTGGACACTCGATAATGATTTTTCTTTAGAATTCGGCTGCTTGATCGATCCACTTACTTCTATTATGTCAATGTTAATCACTACTGTTGGAATCATGGTTCTTATTTATAGTGATAATTATATGGCTCACGATCAAGGATACTTGAGATTTTTTGCTTATATGAGTTTTTTCAGTACTTCCATGGTAGGATTAGTTACTAGTTCAAATTTGATACAAATTTATTTTTTTTGGGAATTGGTTGGAATGTGTTCCTATCTATTAATAGGGTTTTGGTTTACGCGACCTCCTGCATCAAATGCTTGTCAAAAAGCATTTGTAACTAACCGTGTAGGTGATTTTGGTTTATTATTAGGAATTTTAGGTTTTTATTGGATAACAGGTAGTTTTGAATTTCGGGATTTATTCGAAATACTCAATAACTTGAT